TCATAATATCATAATAATTTGACTTTATTCATTCGGTTTTTCTTTATTACTTTTTCCAATCTCTGGATAAAATAATACGAGATAAAAGCCAATATATATTCTAAAGACAAGATATAATTCTAAAGATAATAAAATCATTTTGTTACGTTTCCACATCAAAGTGAAATACAGTACTTAGTTTTTTTCTTTCATTTAATGCCTATTGGTGTTCCAAAAGTACCTTTTCGAAGTCCTGGAGAGGAAGATGCATCTTGGATTGACGTATAGTGCGACTTGTCAGACATATTGGGTCATATGGGATTTTCCCGTTTTCTCCCCCGATCGAGATATCCTCTGTTTCGCCCAAGAACGATTCATTGAATCATCAGAAATTTGGAGCGTGAAGTTCAATTAGATTCATTTTAGGGGATTAATATTATATTCCTTCGAATAATTTATGGTTGGCTCGGTTGGACTAAAAAATGAAGTATCCAGGCTCCGTTTAGAAAAACCCAATTGATTGGTAAGATATCTACGATTCCTAGTTCTATCATAAATGATTCCTATTTGGCTTATTTGTCAAGCGAGTTAATGTTAATAAATATTTGGTAGAAGGTATGAAATACATTAAAATTAAAAAAGGGCAGAAAGTCATAATAAAAAGAAATGGTAATGGGGGTTTTTGTCCTATATGTACAAATCCAAATCGGGCGAATCCTTACCCGGAGTAGAGCATAAACCTAACAAGATGAAAGAGACCCCCTCAGGAACAAGAAAATACCATCGTGGTTTGGATTGAATCTCGATGAAACAATACATCAATGAGAAGTTAATTCGATAAGTTTAGTGACTTTTTTATTTTTATTCTATTTTTTTATTATATTTAATTTAAATTTAGTCAAAACTCGTGTTTATTGAAGTTTCGTTAGGAGTAAGAAAGAACCTGTTATGAGAAAATAAAGAGGACTGGAATCTATACATTGATTCTTTTTTTTTTTTTGTTTTCGCAATTTTTTTGAACCGTATGCATCAAAAGGTGCATGTACGGTTTCTAAGGGATACACTTGTACCCTAATCAACCGACTTTATCGAGAAAGATTACTTTTTTTAGGCCAAGCAGTTGATAGCGAGATCTCAAATCAACTTATTGGTCTTATGATATATCTCAGTATCGAAGATGATACCAAAGATCTGTATTTGTTTATAAACTCTCCCGGCGGATGGGTAATACCTGGAGTAGCTATTTATGATACTATGCAATTTGTGCGACCAGATGTCCATACAATATGCATGGGGTTAGCCGCTTCAATGGGATCCTTTCTGCTGGCCGGAGGAGAAATTACCAAACGTTTAGCATTCCCTCACGCTTGGCGCCAATGGGTTTTTTGAGATAAAAAAGAAGACTATGCCTTCGCCCTATGAAATATGAATATTAAGTAATAATAGCATGGCATTTCGAATTCGATATGAGAAATTTTTGCATTGTCAAAAAATTAGATTATGTATCGAGAGGGTAGTATGAGATAAAGGATATTTCCGATTTTCTCTTATTTTATTTTTGATTTATCGGGAGTCCAGTTCAGCGTCACAAACCCTTTTGTTTTTATACCGGAAGGCTCTTAACAATATTTATAACAATCTTTATGTTATGTAAAGAGTAGGAAAAAAAAAAGATTTTTACTTATTTTATTTGCTTCGATCAAAAAGAAACTTTGGGATTGCTGAATCACAGACAAAAAAACAATAAAATAAAAAAATTAATATATTAGTAAATTAATATTACTATATAATAGATTAAAGCAACGGAGCCATCATAGTATTTTTTAACTCCTACGAAAAGAAGGGTGGCATTTTGATCATTTAACCATCTGGGTCTGATATATTTTTCTCTTTCTTCAATTTCAATGGAAGGGGGAGGTCAATTTGATTGTAGAGCCGTATGCATATGCAATGCACAAAAGATGCCCGTACGGTTGTTCAATTCTATCTTTTTCATATTATTCTTTATCTTTCTTTTCTCTTCACTTCATCATCATCATGCGAGATAGAGGGACTTTTTATTATGTTATATCATCAGGGTAATGATCCATCAACCTGCCAGTTCGTTTTATGAGGCACAAACGGGAGAATTTATCCTGGAAGCGGAAGAACTGCTGAAACTGCGTGAAACCCTCACAAGGGTTTATGTACAAAGAACAGGCAAACCCTTATGGGTTGTATCTGAAGACATGGAAAGAGATGTTTTTATGTCAGCAACAGAAGCACAAGTTTATGGAATTGTTGATCTTGTCGCGGTTGAATGAAAATAACATGGATTTCACGCAAATCTGTTATTTGCGATTTTATCTTTGAGTTTATTTAATAGAATATTAAATAATTAAATAGAAGTAATTCCTAATCATCCGGTTAGGATCAATCTAAACCAGTCCATTATGTATACAATTCAGCATGCCAACTATTAAACAACTTATTAGAAATACAAGACAGCCAATCAGAAATGTCACGAAATCCCCCGCTCTTCGGGGATGTCCTCAGCGTCGAGGAACATGTACTCGGGTGTATGTGCGACTCGTTTAGATCATATTATGAACTGGCACAAACGCAATTTCCAGTATCAACGATCAGTACCTGCGGATAGCATAGAACGGAAGAAGGGATTCCATTCACTATTTAAAAAATAAGAAAATCTACCCTATCCCTTCGGGATGAATTCTATGGTGTCCCTTGGTGCAAATCCAATCAAATCACGATGAGAAGCAATTCTCCATTGGTAGCAAATGGTTATCCATTAAGCGGAGGAAATCTTATTTAAAAAGCATAAAGATTAGGTTCCTACTCTGGAAAGGACGGACTAAGAGGGTCAGCTAACCAGCAAATTTTCATAATTAAATACCGTTACTGTATAGGTAGATCTCGTTGTGAAAGACCTATTACTAGATAATTCATGGGTAGAGCCAAAGAGGATGAACTATACAAGTTACCAATAACGTTGATTAAATGAGGCAAAGAGGCTCCGGTGTATAGATAAGACCTCACCGTTTAAGAAGTCACCATAGAAACGATGGAACCCACTATTTCTTTTTATAGTTTTCTAGTTTTTATTTACTCTAATTTTTTACACTTATCACAGAATACAATTTCTTATTTCGCAGTGAAATGCCTAAAAAAAAAATAAAAAATCGTGGTTAGGAAGGTTATAGCAGCCAAAGCCGTTGGAATTTGTATTTTATACATTGGAAAAATCCGTTTTGTTATTAATAGATTAGGAAAGGGGAAAAGAATAACTGAAAGAAAAGAAATCAATTAGTTATTCGTCAAAGTTTCATCTATTCAATGACTAGAATTAGACGGGGATATAGAGCTCGGAGACGTAGAACAAAAATTCGTTTATTTGCGTCAAGCTTTCGGGGGGCCCATTCAAGACTTACTCGAACTATTACTCAACAGAAAATAAGAGCTTTAGTTTCGGCTCATCGGGATCGGGATAGTAAAAAGAGAAATTTTCGTCGTTTGTGGATCATTCGGATAAACGCAGTAATTCGCGAAAAGTTCGTATCCTATAGTTATAGTAGATTAATACATAATCTGTACAAGAGACAGTTGCTTCTTAATCGTAAAATACTTGCACAAATAGCTATATCAAATAGGAATTGTCTTTCTATGATTTCCAATGAGATAATAAAAGAAGTAGATTGTAAAGAATCTGTCGGAATAATTTAAACGGAGTTTTCCGGAGTTCATTCTCCGGCAAGGTAGAATAGAAATTCCTATGATAAAATAGCATTAAAAAAGTAGTCAAAATGAACGAACGCGTTCAATAAAAAGAACGCGTTCAATAAAAAAAGTTTTATTTTGTTTCTTACGACACGATAATCAAATCTAGATCGTCGAAAAAACATTAATCTGCGTTTGAGTTCGGATTAAAATTCTGATTCAAGTGAAGAAAGATTAAGCCTATTTATTTCTGGTTCTAAGACCGGTAGTTCTAGCAGTCGACTCGGTTCTTTCAAATTGTTTCTCATTATTTAGAAAGGGTAACAAAGATAAAATACGAGCTTGTTTTATAGCAATAGTAATTAATCGTTGTTGTTTCAAGGTCAATCTATTCACCCGTCTAGATAATATTTTTCCTTGTTCACTAATAAATCGACTAATTAAACTCATGTTTCTATAATCAATTCGATCCCCAGATTGAATCGGGGGCAAACGCCTACGAAAAGATCGCTTGGATTTAAGAAAAGATCGCTTGGATTTATCCATGGTTTGTTTTTGTTTATTCCTTATCTCGAAAATCCTATTTCTTAATTCTAATTCATTTTAAAGCTACTTTAAAGAAAATAGAATTTCTTTATTTTAATTTTATATTTAAATATGTTATATATAATGTCATTTTCCCCTTCCTTGAAAGGGGTACCATATAGGTACTCAGTTCGATCTATTTCTTTATCTCCCCATGAATCGTATGCTTGTAACAATAAGAACAGAATTTTTTCAATTCTAATCGATTAGGCGTATTGTGCCGGTTCTTTTGAGTAGTATATCTGGAAATGCCCGTTGATATCCTATTAACACCTTTTCGAACACAACTGGTACATTCCAAAATCACCGTTACTCGGACATCTTTACCCTTGGCCATGAACCCTCCTTTGGATTTTTTATTGACTCATATTTTAGATTCCAAACGAAGAAGAAGAAAGGAACGAAAAAATAGAAGTTAATAACTTGAAATCCAATTATAAAAACTATAGTAAATCAAAATCATAGTAAATAATAAGGAACACAAAAATTTCTAAACTCTATTTCAAATCGAAGTACAGTATAGTTTTCATTTAAATATCTTTAAATATCTTGGAATACTTTTTCCTTATATTTCCTTATATCCGCATTTTCTATTCTAACCCCCCCTATGATTAATATTCATTTAATTCGATAATTCGAACTTGAACCCGAGTCTAGCAGATGTTGAATCCACTTTTATTTTCTTTTTTCTCTTTCCTCCCTTATTCTAAAAAGGGAGGAAAGAGAAAAAAGGGGCTTAGTCGCGGATATTTGATTGTATCTTTAATCTTCAACTAGAATGAAAAAAAGGGAAATGTCAACGCATCCGGAAAAAAACGATTAATCTCTATCAATAGACCTGCTAAAGCCCCGAACCATAGTGTACTTAGTACTGGTGCCACGGAGAGATATGTTTTTAAATCTCGCATTGAAAACCCTCCCTTTTTTTTTTATTTATTGTAATACATAAAATAAAGATAATGCATATATGATCAGACGCATATGTAGTTAAGGACCACTTCGAGTTATACACCGAATCCTTAAGTTAAATTGAATTGTACAGTGTACAATCACTCGGTAAATAAGATTTTGCCTTTTCTTAAAATCTTAAAACTAAAAAAACTTCTTACCGAGCATTTACGAAAAATACTCATTTATTTTTGTATATAATATTATATGTTAAATGAGACCAAAAAGACTAAATGGGCAGAAAATTATGTCTATCAATGGACGAAATGACGATGTGGAAAACAAGACAGGAATTCTATACAATGACACTGTAGAACAATGGAAGGGATGTGGCGCAGCTTGGTAGCGCGTTTGTTTTGGGTACAAAATGTCGCGGGTTCAAATCCTGTCATCCCTACCCATTACTGCTCAAAGTAGGAGTAATGGCGGATCAACTAATATCGATTCAAATTGGACATAATCTTTCATTTTTATGATACTATCCATACAAAATGTATTGGGGTTACAAAAAATCCTTTTTTTACATCCTTGTTTGTCTATTCGGATAAGAAAGCGCTCTTAGTTCAGTTCGGTAGAACGTGGGTCTCCAAAACCCGATGTCGTAGGTTCAAATCCTACAGAGCGTGATTTTTTATTCTTAGGTCAAAATTAGACTGAACTAGATTCAGTAATTTGCACAGCAATAGGAATTTGACCTCCTGTGTATTAAAGAAAAAAAGGAGGAGGTCAATCAAAAAAAAAAGAGATATTAATTAATCAAAGGTCTAACTGATCCCCACGCCTGTATTGTAAATATGCAGTTACAAATAATCCAGCCAAAGTAATAGGAATTAGACCTAATACGATTCCAAATAGAAAAACTTCAATCATTTCAATTTGTTTGAACGAAAAAAAAAGTAATATCTATACCTAAATATTAATACGAATTGACATCAATCTCAATGACCCGTAATTGACAGTTGGGACGATAAGTAACTATCGAATATGTGAAATCTCACATAAGGATTTCTTTTTTCTTTTTATGAATTGCTCATTTCAAATAGTAATTTTAAATAAGTCGTATCTTGCTCAACCCAATAAATAGAGCTGCGGTTATAGTTAAAGCTGCTAGTAGAAAACCAAAATAACTAGTTATAGTAAGCATGAAGGAGCTAAATGAAATAGGGTTTTTATACATATGTTTAGAAAGCACTTACCTAAGCTTCCATTTTTACAAAATAGGAGGATACAAAAAATACCAATTGAAAGAAAAAGTTCAATTGAAAGTTTGTTATTCATCTATCATTATAGATGGCACTAAGAAAGATAAAGTAACAAGTATATAAAATTAAATCGATTCATCATCTGTAACATCTATTCATCCTGCGATTTCAATCAACCCATTCATTGAATAACTCTTGAGTAAACTAATAAGAGATGAGTCGTGTAACTTGATTCAAAAATGAAACTCTTTTTGAATTATTATAGAATAAAATTTGAAAATCATTTCTATTTGGATGATTTCTTCTATTATTGAATTGTATTGAATCTATTGTTGATTCTAGAGCGAAGAGGAATCTTAATAAAATTTTTAACTTTACTTTAAGTTTGACTCATTAGATTCAGCAATCAGTTCATTCACATAACATCTTGAACAACTGAGAAGAAATAAAGTTATTAGATAATCACGCAAAAAAATCTTTTTTTGGTTCAACCAAGTTCGAAAACTAGTACTTTTGATTCTCTTTTATAGGTTCCATTATAGGTTCCATATTTTATCGTTTCATTTCCTATTCTAAAGCCCCATCCTTGTAGCTAGATCCTCGGACCTCGATCGAATATAAGAATGTATCTGTATCACACCAATTTATTAAAAAAAAAAAAAAAAGAAAAAGATTCCAACAAAAAAATTCCTATGAAACGGAAATTTCTAGATCTCACATCTACATAAAGTATGGTAAGTATGGAAATATAATAATCTCTTGCATTGGAAGAATTTTCTATTGAATGGAGCATCACATTTTACATCAACAAAGAAGAAGGAAAGCAAAAAAGAAATTATTTAACACTTCCTGATTCAAATTGCGTTGCTGTGTCAGAAGAAGGATAGTTATACTGATTCGGTATACTCTAAAGACGCCATCGGTACAATATTGACGATCTCACAAAAATTCGATTTCAGTGAATTGACATTTACTGATCTCATTTTTTACGGAATCGATCCCCCTTGACTGTACAAGAATATGTGGAGCTCAGCATGTCTGGAAGCACAGGAGAACGTTCTTTTGCTGATAT